TTCCTATCTGATAGAAAAGTATACCATGATCCTGAACCGATCTTATCTGAGATCTAAAATCCCAAGTTTGTCTATGAAGAGCGGATCTAATTATATTAGTGTCTATAATGGATTTTTTTTGTATAATACTAATCGATAGCGCCTCATTGGTAAGTGCTACAAGATCTCGTACATTAGAACCCAGAGTTATGGACCCGCATCCATTAGTATCGAATATTTTCTTTTCCAAGTGAAAACCCCGCGTACGAGCAAGACTGAAAAAGTGCTTTCTTTGTTGTGGAATAAGAAGCCTTCGTATTTTAATACACGTATTTAATTTATTCGGAGCTATTAGAGCGGGATCCACTTTTTGGGGAATATGAGTCGAAGCAATAACAAGAATATTTCTAGTAGAAGATTTTTCAGAATCTCTGGAAAGAGAGTTCACTAATAGACCCAGGGATAATTCATTCGACTCATTCCCATCCAGATCATGAATGTTCGGAATCCAAATTATGCAAGGAGACATTGCTTTTGCTAATTCGAATTGAAGCGTGATAAAAAATAGGTCTATTTCCGGTATGATATCCTGAGGTATCGGATAATCCATACTTAGAAACTCCAAATGGCTATCATAGTTACGTTCGAGATAGTCACTATCATACCTATCCAAATTATAGCAACTATCCTCGTTCCTAGGGAAAAGACTGTAAATGGTACCCTCTCTCTCATCAAAAAGATCATTATCATCATCATCAAAAAGATCATTAATATCAAAACCTTTAGGATAGTTATCCAGGAACTTGTTTAGAGATACTGTAATGAAAGGAACATAGGAGTTTGTCGCTAGATTTTTGACCAAATAGGATCGTCCAGTTCCTATAGAACCTATCACTAAAATACCCCTAGGAGGGGATAGAGCTAAGCGGAGCGAAAAGGGTTTTCCATGAGATGGGAAATCCAAACGATTAGCCCCACACGGGGTTTCTGAATAAGTCATTGTCTGATAATGAGCGAGGAATATCCGTCTTTCTGCTAAGCAGGATGTATTGAACTCATAATTTAGTAGATATTTTTTATGAATGTCAATTAAATTTCGTAAGTAAATTGTTCCCGGTTGCTCAATCATTTGATAACCAGAGTTATTCTTTGATAAACGATCACTATTAGTCAGACTCAATAAAATTTGATCAATCCTTTTTTCTGTCGTTAAGGTAGAGAACTGAACCATGAATTCCCTTTCTTTATCAGCAATGAAATTACTGTTCAAGATCCAGGATTCTATTTTATCATCAATCCAATCACTATTCACATTTTTTCTTTTTCTTATCAAGGTATAGATCGCTTTACTTGTATGACTTAAATGTCTAGTATTTCTCAAAAACGCGATTCGATTGATGGGATTTGGTATAATCCTTATGAGATCGATGAGATTCAAATCTTTCTTCTTCGAACGTATGGATTTGACCCCATAAGCGGGACCACCACCCCTTGGCATGTTGCCAGCAGAAGCCGAAACTCGTCTTTCTTCTAGAAAATTTCCTAATTGTTTCAGAGCAACGAGAAACATATCCTTTAACCCGAAAGAATTCAGTTCTGATATAGGATACCTATCCAGAAGTTTTTCCAACTCAATCATGTATGATGGAATCATCAAAGATTTGACTTCTTCGAACTCTGTCTGTAACTCATTAGAGAATCGAGAAACAAAGAAAAGATGTGTCTGAACGAGATATCCGGTAACAAGAAGAAGGATAAGGATTAAAACGAAGAACTCCCTCAGATGTGTCGATATCAATGGTGACTCATTTTCCAAAATATCTTCGCACACGTGCACAAGAAAATTATGTAAACACTTACTCGAAATCTCACTTATAGGATTCCGTGGTGAAAGACACAATTTTTCCCGAAGAATTCGCTTGGATCCATCCCTAATATCATGAAAAATGGATACAAATTGTTGAAATTTAGGACTCCTACGTAGTATCGCCAATAGGTCTAAAAAAGTATCTAAAAATATTAAATTTAGATATTTGTGTCCTGTCCGGGTAAGTAACAATTGTATTATATATGGTTGGAATTGCTTCAATTTTGAGAGAGTTGAAAAAACACTATTTCTTTGATAGTTTCTATACATCGGCCCTTTTTCAAAGCATTTTGTTAAACAAGGACTGTGTTTTTTCGTCTTTTCGGATCGTAAATATTTCTCAGAAAAATATTTCTCAGAATATTGAGTATGAATCCAATATCGATTATAAAACAAATCCATCATCTGTGACTTTAATTTGAAATACTCATGGTTCTTCCTTTCTGAATCATCCATTCCAGTAAGAACATATTTAACAAAACCATAATTACAGGACCTTCCCGCATATTGATTATTAAAGAATCGAAGTCGATGTGCTTTTAAAAAAGAGGATATCAATGAACTTCTATGAAATGGTTTCAGGGGATTCCGCCAATTCTCTTGATCGTGAGATATCATTGAGAAATCCATGTTATAAAAAGATTTCCTGCGCTTCTTCTTCTCTTCTTCTTTCTTTTTCTTCTTTCTAGTATGGAATGATATCCAATTTTGTCTCTTATTGAACAAAAATGGTGATATTGTTCCTTCATTGAAGGATAATTTTGATTTTTTAGAAGTATAAAAGTCATCCAATAAGAAGGGTTTCCTTTTTTTCAAATGAACGATTTGAAGACCTATTGATTCTAACAACTGATTCCCGAGTGGATCATTCGGACGTTTCAATTCATAGATGTGGATCTCGGACCTATGAACGGGGATATTACCGAAACTCACAAAGAAAAAAGGAAGTGAGTTAGACAAAAATGGAAGAAACTTGGACAAAAAGAAATAAAGTGACTTAGACAAATCTTTAAGTGACTTAGACAAATCTTTTTTGTCAATAACCTCAGACCAATCAATCGAATATGCAGTCATATGTAATCGATCGAACACTACTTGAAATCGATCGAACGCTACTTGAAAACGGCTATTCTGCTCAGAAATGAAATGGTCCAATTGTTCCTGGAAATTCTTACTCCCATTGGACCATTTGTATTTATATGCATTTTGATCCTTATTCATAGATCTCTCGGTTTGATAAATCAAAATAAGAGGCCATTTCTTCTGGTTTTTTTTCGAATTTGAGAAATGTTGGTTGATCGTGTATTTCCTTGTAGGTCTATGATTAAGAATATTTTTTCCTATTTGATACCTTTGAATTCCATATTCCGAGTTGCGATGGAATCGATTCCATAGGTTTTTTATGTATCCATAGGTATTGTTTGGATAAAAAGATTCATTCTCTTCGTAAAAAAGAGGAGGTAGAACCAATAAAGATTTCTTTTTTGATTCATCCCTGGAGTTGACCTCATTTACGAATTTTTGTTTTGGATCCAATCCGGAAGAATCAATAGAAAAAGAAAATCCCTTATGATACACTAGATCCGGCTTAGTTATTGATAGATTGAATAGATTTGCCATTTCTTGAAATCTCTCTTCTGATTCAAAATCATGGTGTAACAAGTATCCTGCCTTATTCCGGTCATGAAATAGATCAAATAACCCATAAAGTCGATTTTTGTTCAAGAATGAATCGGAACTGTAAAGCTTATCTTTCGCAACCCCATCACATCCTAGATCGGATGAAATAGGATGAATTGAGACAGTATTTTGTAAATACATATGTATCTTGACTATATTGGCTATTTCTTTATTTTCCGATTGCCTCAAAAGAACAAAAGAAACATCTTCTTCTTTCTTAAATAACCTCTCAGTAGGATTCAAACCCAGCTGAAGTTCTGACCATCTGTCATATAAAAAAGACCGGCCGGCTCTTGGAGGATTCCCAAGAAATTCTTTGATTTCTTTTGGAAACAAATGATTATTCATCCGCGTATGATATTTCGAATCCTCATCCCTATCAGAGATCTTTTTTCGATACAGGAGCGGAACAATCAACTTACTATACCAATTGATATTGAACGAATCTTTTGAGTCGTCCATTGTATCATTGCTGGGTCCAACGGAATTCATTGATATAGGAAGAAGCCCTGTCAAATAGACATTTTTTCTTTCGATCATCTTTCGATTGTTAATACGATAGATAAGGATCCCTACTACAAAAAATAGTACATTCTTGATCGTGAAATATCGATTGCCTTTGCGTGAAAGTACGATACTCCAAATTCGGAAGTCTAAGAGTTTTATCAAACTCTCTTGGTGAAAAAAAATGTGAATAAAAGATACCGCTGAATTGAATTCAGTCCACGAATCTAAGAAATAGGGAGAATTCTTGCTCTCTCTAAATATCTCTCTCAATTCTAAAATCCAAAATTTGAACAGATGTTCCTTCATCTTAATACTCCTATATTTAAAATATTTAAAATTAATTGTTGATTATATATTTAATTGATTTATCCAAAAGATTTCACTTCAATTGATTTTGGTTATTCATGAGGTACTAGGATTCCCACCAAGCATCCATGGCTGAATGGTTAAAGCGCCCAACTCATAATTGGCGAAGTCGTAGGTTCAATTCCTACTGGATGCACGCCAATAGAACCGTACCTCCCATAAAGTCGATTTTTGTTCAAGAATGAATCGGAACTGTAAAGCTTATCTTTCGCAACCCCCATCACATCCTAGATCGGATGAAATAGGATGAATTGAGACAGTATTTTGTAAATACATATGTATCTTGACTATATTGGCTATTTCTTTATTTTCCGATTGCCTCAAAAGAACAAAAGAAACATCTTCTCCTTTCTTAAATAATTTCTTAAATAACTTAACTAATTTCTGGATTTCCATCATTTTCAATTTACGTAATTTATTTACTTAAATAAATAATAATTTCTGATCTGTATCTGTAGTGGACCTATTAGCTTAGTATGATTTGAATCGAGAAGAAGTTTTGACCATCTGTCAGAGAAAAAAAGACCGATTGGCTCTGTATCAATGGAATCTCATCATCCATACATAACGAATTGGTGTGGTAGATTCATTATATGAACAC